TGGCTTTGTAGTGGAAAATAAGACGTTAGACTGCAATTCTAAAGATGTGATTAAATTACCTTAGCCTAAGGTTTAAGAGATTAAGGACTCTTATATGAAACTTTGAAGGCTTCTAGTTTGGTTAACTTAAAACCTTTAGGTAAGTTGAGTTGAAGGCTTGGGCGGAGTTCGCTTGTTGGTGGGTCCGGACTTTACTATGAGAATAGTAGGAGGACAAAGGGACATAGCAGTGGGAAGAAGTTAATTAGCGAGGCTCTTAGAAGGGAGGTTTGGGATGAGGATGTCAGTCTTAATTTTATTTTAGGAGAGGCTAGGGTTATAGATGAGATGGCGATACGTAGGTAGTAGAAGAGCGTTAAGAGGGCTCTTCCTAGTAGGACGGACAGCCAGACAAATGATTTGGCTTGAACGAATTCCTGAATAATTAGTCATTTAGGGAAGAATCCAGTTATAGGTGGTATACCTCCTATGGATAGGAGGGAAAGGAAGAGGGCAAGTTTGAGTTCTTTGGAGTAAATGTTGAATGATGAAATTTGATTGAAGTGAAAGATTTGATGGGCATGTATGATTAAAATAACGGAGGAGGAGACCAGGGAGTAGGTTAGGAAATAGATAGTTCAGGTTTGTTCGTTGAACAGTGCGGCTGCTAACATTCAAGATATGTGATTAATTGAAGAGTATGCTATGATCTTACGAGTTAAAGTTTGGTTTAGCCCCCCGATGGCCCCTACTACTGCGGAGATCAGCGAGGAAGCGATTAAAATTAAGGTGGCTTTATCAGAATGCATCATTAAAAGAAGAAGTATGGGGGCAATTTTTTGGACTGTTATAATGATGATGCATTGAGGTCAGGTAATTCCTTGGACTACGGGAGGAAACCAGAAGTGGAATGGGGCTGCTCCTATTTTTAGAAGTAGGGCCATGGTGATTACCAGGCTTGGACCTTCGTGTATAAAAAGGGTTGAGGGGGCTATGGCGAGAATTAGCGAAGAGCCTAGGGCCTGGATTAAGAAATATTTTAGTGATGATTCTGACGAATATTGGTTAGATTTGGAAGCGGACAGGAGGGGAATAAAGGAGAGGAGATTTAACTCTAGGCCGATTCAGGCTGTAAATCAAGAAGAGGCGGAAATAGTAATTGCTGTCCCTGAGATAAGGGTAGATATAAAAAGTATCTGTGACGGTTGGAGAGTTGAAATTAAAAAGAGAAGTGATCTTCATAGACGGGTTATGAGCCCATAAGCTTAAACTTAGCTTATCTTTTTAGCTCTATACAATTTGGTGTAAAGGCACGTCAAGTTTTGATCTTGAAAGAATTGGTGTAATTCCATTATTTGTAAGGAGTGGTTTGGTAGAGGTGAGGTTGCTCACATTATCCGCCCTATCAAGACGGCCTTTTTTGTCAAGCACTCTATCTACTTAAATTAAATTTAAATTTCTGCAAAAAATTGTTAATACTGTAAACCACGCATTAATTTCAGGTAAAAAGCTCAGGGCTTGAGAATTAAAGATAGTTTGCATTTTTAGTATATTTTTTAGTTTAAATATATATAACTATTTGAATAAATATTTTAATCTCGAGCCATTTAATTGTAGTTAAATTGTTCAACTTAATTGAATAATTAAAAGTACCCCTCGAGGAATCCTCTTATAGGATCGGAAGAATAAGAGGATTTGAGGGGTACTTTTAATTATTGAAGGTCTGAGATATATAATCAGTAAATTTAACTTTAATTTACTGGCTTTCCATAATATAGGAGATCTTTAAACTTATATATCCAAATCTTAAAATTAGATAAAATATGTTTGAGATAAAGCAAATTTATTTTCAGAGAAGTCTTTCTCTTTTCAATTAGTGTATAAGGTCTTAGGTTAAATATATTTTAAGAATTAAATTTCAACTTAAAAAAGTATTTTATTCTCAAACATATTTAATGTTTTGAAATATAGCTTTATATAATTTTATATAATTAAAGAGCATTCTTTAAACAAAATTTTACCTTAAATTATGCCTTATTGAACTTTAAGTTAAATTAGATATTTCTATAAATTTTTGTTTTTTAATCAGAGTTCTTATTATAATAATATAATTTATAAACATTATATTAAGTAATTTAATTAAAAACAATGGGTTTTAATGTAAAATATAATTAAATAAAGGACACTAAAATATTTAATTTAAAAATGTATATTGTAATTAAAATATCAAGTTGCATTAATAATAGATCCAAACTTCATATAAATTTATTTTACTTTAATAACTAATTGGTAATATTACTAAACAATTATTGGAACAAAACACTTGTTTTCTTTTATTAAGGAGTGTCTTTTAGTTGGGGAGGTTAATTTCTAATAATTGTTACTTAATATTTGTATTGACATATGAGGGGATTGTCGGTCCAGTAATTTACTGAAACCAATAAGTGTGAATTTACCCTTTGTTTATAGTATTGATTTATTTTGAGTAAATATGTGAGAAGTTTTATTCTTGCTTTATTCCTGCTTTCTGTAAGTATTCTATGGGAGATTTTATTCGTGGGGCGGTAGGAGAATTTCTTTTGCGATATGTCCCCAGTGTAGAGAATTAGGTTATTAGTGAGAGGCTTAATTTAGTTGTATGGATTAGCACGGGTCAAAATTTGTGCCAGCAGCCGCGGTTAGACTGGTAGTGTGAGTAGGAAAATTTAGGTGTGGCAGTTAGAAGGAGTTGACAGAAGGTTTAAGTTTGAAAATTAAGAGTGAAATCTCCAATTTTTTAATACTTAAATTAAAGTAAACTTATTTTGAAGCTGTGAAAACTTAGAGATAAAACAGGATTAGATACCCTGCTATACTTAGTTGAAAAGTTATGATGCTGGATTAGTAAACAGTTATGTTCTCGAAATTTAAAGAATTTGGCGGCATTTCAGTCTAGTTAGAGGAACCTGTCCTGTAAACGATGAACCACGAATTATCTTACTTCCTTTTGCCTTTTCAGTTAGTATACCGTCATTATGAGATAAGCCTTAAATGGAATTATTTAAATGAGTATTTTCTCAGTATATTAGATCAGGGTGCTGCCTATGGGGAAGAAGAGATGGGTTACAATAATTAAAAATTATGACGGATGTTATGTTGAAATATGTAGCTGAAGGAGGATTTAATAGTAATCATGTTATAATAAGTCTTGATGATAGCAGCTCTGGAATGTGTACAAATCGCCCGTCGCTCTCACTGCCAATGTGAGATAAGTCGTAACAAGGTAGGTGTGTCGGAAGGCGTACCTAGAATTATAAATAGGCTGTAGCTTAATAAGAAGCATCTCAGTTACGTTGGGAAGATCATCATGTTATGGTGTGGCTTAATAGAAAAATTGTTCAAGCTATTTTGTTTTCTTTAAGTGTGTCTTGTTTATTTATTTGTGGGGTGTGTAGTTTTATGTGAAATATCATGATATTTATTGGATAAGTACTATAAGGAGCATTTTGTTTTAACTATAGTTTAGTTGGTACCGTGAGGGGAGGCTTAGTATTTAGTTTCAAGAAGAAATTTAATTTTGTACCTTTTGTATCAGGGGCTATCAAAATTTGTAAGTTAGTGTTTATGGTCCCGAAGGAGGAAGAGTTAATTGTATGTTACTGTTTATGTGGAAAAATGGAATTGTAAACGTATAGTTAGAGGTGAAATGCCAGCCGATTCTTATATATCTGGTTCTTTTCGAAACAAAATCAATTTGATCTCTTGTTTAGTGATTCAAGAGTTGTATTTTTAGGGGGATGAGCTCTTAAAAATAAATTGTAAGGTGGAAGATTTGCGGTCAATTTGACTTTTATTTAGGCTTAGAATCAGCCATTTTTTTAAATCGTTTTAGATAATAAGGTCTTTGTAAGTTATTTTTGTGCTGCCTGCAATTAGTTTGTAGAAAGGTGATGGTTTTAATTTTTTGTGTTATTTAATAATGTTTGTATTAGTATAAGTTGTGTGAGGTTAAGTTAATTAGAATCTTTTGTTATTATATCAGTTAATTTAGTAAGCATACTTAAGGAACTCGGCAAATTTTACTTCTGCCTGTTTATCAAAAACATGTCTGTGCGGATAAATTGTACAGTCTGACCTGCCCCCTGACGAGTGTTAAAGGGCTGCGGTATCTCGACCGTGCTAAGGTAGCATAATCAATAGTCTTTTAATTGAGGTCTAGTATGAACGGTTGGACAGGAGGTGAGCTGTCTTAAGTATGTATTTTGAATTTTACTTTTAAGTGAGAAGGCTTAAATTTTGTGGGGGGACGATAAGACCCTATAAAGCTTTACTTGTTAGCTTTTAATTTTAAAAGATTTAGGTGGTTTAGATTTTGGGGGCTAATTAGTTTCGTTGGGGCGACGGGAATATAAATTGTAACTGTTTTTGACGGTAAAACAAATATTTTTGGATAATTTGATCCTTTATAGAGATTAAAAGATTAAAGTTACTTTAGGGATAACAGCGTAATTTTTTTTGAGAGTTCATATCGACAAAAATAGTTGCGACCTCGATGTTGAATTAAGGTGCCGTCAAGGTGTAGCAGTTTTGACAGTGAGTCTGTTCGACTTTTAAAACCTTACATGATTTGAGTTCAGACCGGCGTGAGCCAGGTTAGTTTCTATCTTCTACTTTATTGTGTGGTTGCTCTAGTACGAAAGGAGAAAGCGGCCGGAATATTTCTTTGTGTTTGATGAATATTAATCACCTTGGCAGACGAATGTACTAGACTTAGGATCTAATTATATAGGCAAAGAACTATAGGTGATAGCGTTGTTTTGTTGCATTGCGTTGGTTTAGCGTTATTGTAGTTTTAGTTAAAATCGTGAGTTATGTTGTTTTAATTATTTTTGTTTTAGTTGCTGTGGCTTTTGTTACTTTGTTGGAGCGGAAGATTTTAGGGTATATCCAGATTCGTAAGGGTCCTAATGTAGTTGGTTACATGGGTCTTCTTCAGCCTTTTGCTGATGCTGTGAAGTTATTCACTAAGGAGCAGTGTTTCCCTACTTTGTCTAATTTTATTCCTTATTACATATCTCCTGTTTTTAGGTTGTTTGTCTCTCTTTTGGTTTGAGCGGTAATTCCATACGAGGTGGGTTTTATTAGATTTAAGATGAGAGTTTTGTTTTTTTTGTGTTGTACTAGATTGGGAGTTTACACAACTATGGGTGCTGGTTGGGCTTCTAACTCTAAGTATTCTCTTTTAGGGTGTTTGCGAGCTGTGGCTCAGACTATTTCTTATGAGGTGAGGTTAGCGTTGATTCTTCTTAGATTTCTTCTTTTAATTGGGGGAGTCGATTTGTCTTTGTTTGCAGAGTATCAGCGTTATATGGTATTTTTGGTTATGACTTTACCTTTGGCTTTAGTTTGGTTTGCTTCTTGTTTGGCTGAAACTAACCGAACTCCTTTTGACTTCGCGGAGGGTGAATCTGAATTAGTTTCTGGGTTTAACACGGAGTACAGAGCTGGGGGGTTTGCTTTAATTTTCATGGCTGAGTATGCTAGGATTTTGTTTATAAGTGTGTTATTTTCTATTATTTTTTTGGGGGGAGCTTTAATAAGTGTAATATTTTACTTTAAAGCTATGTTTATTGCTTTTTGTTTTGTGTGAGTTCGTGGTACTTTGCCTCGGTTTCGTTACGATAAATTAATGTATCTAGCTTGGAAAAGGTTTCTTCCGGTGGCTTTAAATTACGTTATTTTTTATTTTGGTATGAAGGTTTTATTCACAGTTCTTTTACTGTAATTGTATAAAAGTTAGAATTTAAGTCACTAAGAGATTCGAACTCTTTTACAATGCTTTCAAAACATTTACTTTCCTAAAAGATAAGTAACTAGTCTAGAAGTTTATCCCAGATGATAAGGGTGACTGGGTTGATAATGTAGTAGGCGAAGTACAGAACTGTGAGGATCTGGCCTGTCAGAATATATGGGTCTTCCACTGGTCGTGCTCCAATTCATGTTAGTAGTACTACGATACTAACTAAAGTTCAGAATATAAATTGGTTTAGTGGATAGAAGGCAAGTCTTCGGAATTTAGCTTTGTGTGTGAACGGCAGGATAAATAAGATTGCCACTGATATGGCTAGGGCGATTACTCCCCCAAGTTTGTTAGGGATTGATCGTAGAATAGCGTAGGCGAATAGGAAGTATCATTCCGGTTGGATATGAGCTGGAGTGACTAGGGGATTGGCAGGGATGAAGTTATCCGGGTCTCCTAGTAGGTATGGGTTTAGAAGAGTGATTATCACTAGGGCTATAGTTATAACTACGAATCCTACGATGTCTTTGAAGGAGAAGTAGGGGTGGAAGGGGATTTTGTCCACTTGGGATGATACTCCAAGCGGGTTATTTGAGCCTGTTTGATGAAGGAATAAAATGTGGACCATGGAAGCAGCTAGTACGGCGAATGGGAACAGGAAGTGGAATGTAAAGAAACGAGTGAGGGTGGCGTTATCTACGGCGAATCCTCCTCAAATTCATTGTACTAGGTCTGTTCCGATATATGGGATGGCTGAGAATAGGTTTGTAATAACAGTTGCCCCCCAGAACGATATTTGTCCTCAGGGTAAAACGTATCCTAAGAACGCTGTTGCTATAGTTAGAAACAGAATGACTACCCCTACTATTCATGTGTGTATAAACATAAATGATCCGTAGTAGATTCCTCGCCCGATATGTATGTACAGGCAGATGAAGAAAAATGAAGCTCCGTTGGCGTGGAGTGTTCGTAGTAGTCAGCCGTAGTTGACATCTCGGCAAATATGGGCTACTCTAGAGAAAGCTAAGTCGATATGGGCTGTGTAGTGTATCGCTAAAAATAGCCCGGTGGCAATTTGGATTGTTAGACATAGGCCTAATAGGGACCCGAAGTTCCAAAGTGTCGAGATGTTTGCTGGGGTTGGGAGGTCTACTAGAGCTCCGTTTGCAATTTTGAATAGTGGGTGAGATTTTCGTAGTGGTATTGTCATTAATTTAGCTTAGACGAAGGGGGCCGAAGTGTGTTGAAGTGATTTTAACTACTACAATTAGCGTGAGTAGGAGGTATATAATGATAAATAGAGTTAAGTTTATTGTGGGCGGGTTGTAAAAGGTTCTTAGAGGTGAGGGGAAGTTTTGAAGAATTTGTGATGGGGTTACGGAAGAACCTTCAATAATAGCTTGCTGAGGAACTGTTAGGGGGTCGAGGAATATAAGAGTGAGTCTCATGACTAAGGTGATAGCAATGATAAGACTTAGTCATGGGGAGAGGGAGAATGATTCGTTAGGGGCTAGGGATGCTACGTAAATAAATAGGACTAGTATGGCCCCTAGGAAAATTAAGAATAAAATATAGGAGAATCATGAAGTTTTTGCTAAGAGGGAAGTGGTTCCGCAGATTATAATTGTTTGGATTAGGAGTGTTATTCCTAGGGCTAAGGGGTGGGTGATTAGTATGAAAAGAATGGATAGGGATATAATAATTAAAGATCTTGTATAAAGGAGGGAGATACCAGAAAATAGTTTAATTAAAATTTTAGTTTTGGGAACTGAAGATGGGAGTTTGCTTTCTTTTCTGATGATTTGAGAACGTTATGTTCATTTCTGGTTTACAAGACCAGTGTTTTGTTTAAACTATCAAAGCTAATGACAGCTCTTAGTTTATTAGGTATTGTAGCTCCTATTTTTATGTTGTTATGTGGTCTTAGGTCTTTTGTTGCAGGTCGGAAGCATTTACTTAACACTCTTTTGAGGTTGGAGTACATTATGCTCAGAATCTTTTGGCTTATAGTTATTATAATTGCTGGATTGGGGGGAGACAGATATTTCGTTCTTTTTTTCTTGACTTTGGCTGCTTGTGAGGGTGCTCTTGGGCTGGCTTTACTTGTGTCTGTGGTCCGAACTCATGGTAACGATAATTTTAGAAGGTTTATAGTTCTTCAATGTTAAAGTTTATTTTTTTAACTATATTGATGGTATTTAGAGTTCGTAGGTGGGTTGTTGTTCAGAGTTTGGTTTTTATTAGTACTTTTATTTTTGGTCTCTATACAGTAAATAATTTCTGTTGGGGGCATTTGAGGTTGGGTTTCGGGGTGGACGGTATTGGTTACATTTTGATTTTATTGAGGTTTTGGATTACTGCTTTGGTTATTAAGAGGAGGCAGAAAGTTGCTGATACGGGAAACTTTCCTGGGTTATTTTTGGGGTGCAATGTTCTTTTGTTGCTTAGTCTTGTATTAACTTTTTCTTGCTCTGATTATCTGCTGTTTTATATTTGTTTTGAGAGTTCTTTGATTCCTACTTTAATTTTAATTTTGGGGTGGGGTTACCAGCCTGAGCGTTTACAGGCTGGGGTTTATATGTTGTTTTATACTTTATTTGGTTCTCTACCCTTGCTAGTTTCTTTAATTAGGCTGGGTAGAGAAGGAGGAACTCTAGTTTTTGGGCTTGTTCCTAAGGTTGCTTCTACCGGGCTTTTGTCTTTAATTTGATATGTCTGTACTGTGTTTGCTTTCGTTGTCAAGCTTCCTATGTTTACGGTACACTTATGGTTGCCTAAGGCTCACGTGGAGGCTCCAGTTGCCGGGTCTATGATTTTAGCTGGGGTATTGCTTAAGCTTGGGGGGTACGGATTGGTGCGAGTTTGCCCTGTTTTTGTGGGGGTTGGGAAAGAAGTGGCTTGAATATGGGTTAGACTGGGAGTTATTGGGGGAGTGATTGTGAGAATTATGTGTTTACGTCAAACTGATATGAAGGCCTTGATTGCTTATTCTTCGGTAGCTCATATGGGGTTGGTGTTATGCGGTTTGATATTATTTAATTGGTGGGGATTAAGGGGGGCTGTAGCTGTAATGGTCGGGCATGGTCTTTGTTCTTCTGGTCTTTTTTGTTTGGCTAACATGGTTTATGAGCGGTTGGGGAGGCGAAGACTTGTAGTAAGAAAGGGGTTGATAAATTTTATGCCTAGGATGGCTTTGTGATGGTTCTTGTTGAGGGCTGGTAATATGGCGGCTCCGCCAACTTTAAATTTGCTTGGGGAAATTAGTTTGATTATTAGTGTTGTGTCTTGATGTAAGCTGTCGATGCTTGGGATTGGGGCTTTATCTTTTTTCAGGGCGGCTTATACTTTATATATGTTTTCTATAAGTCAACATGGTAAATATTTTAGGTCTTTATTTTCTTGTTGTTCTGGGCAAGTACGTGAGTATTTAGCTTTGATGTTACATTGACTGCCTTTAAATGTCATGATCCTGAAGGGTAGAACTTTAGTTGTCTTTTGTTACTTAAGTAGTTTAAACAAAATGCTGGTTTGTGGGGCCAGAGATATAATTAATTTATCTTGGGTAGTGTTATGATCTGTTCGCTTGAATTTGAGTAGAATGATTTTTTTAATGGTTTTGTCTTTGTCTTCTATTGTAGGATCTTTATTTATGTTGGTTGGTGGGACTTGTTGATATATTGAGTGGGAGATTGTAAGTCTTAATTCTTGCTCTTTGGAGATAACTTTAATTTTGGATTGAATGTCAATAATGTTTCTTTCTTTTGTCAGGTTTATTTCTGCCATAGTTTTGTTTTATAGGGGTGGCTATATGGCTGGTGATGAGAATATGACGCGGTTTATTTATCTGGTTCTTGGGTTTGTGGCTTCAATGGGGTTTTTGATTATTAGACCTAATATGGTTAGGATTTTATTGGGTTGGGATGGTTTGGGCTTGGTCTCTTACGCTTTAGTTATTTACTACCAGAATGAAAAGTCTATGAATGCTGGTATGTTGACGGCTCTGTCCAACCGGGTAGGGGACGTGGCTATTCTTTTAAGGGTGGCTTTAATGTCAGAGCTGGGGGGTTGGAGCTTTATTTTTTACACGGAGGGGGGTAGTATTTCTTCTATCGGGGGCTTAGTGGGCCTAGTAATTTTGGCTGGAATGACTAAGAGGGCTCAAATTCCTTTTTCAGCTTGACTGCCTGCGGCAATGGCTGCTCCTACTCCTGTTTCTGCTTTAGTTCATTCTTCTACTCTTGTTACGGCGGGAGTGTACTTATTGATTCGTTTCAGTCCTGCGTTGGGCGGGTTGGAGCAGAGGGTTTTACTGCTTTTAGCTGGTTTAACAATGTTTATGGCTGGCCTTGGGGCTAATTTTGAGACTGATTTGAAGAAGATTATTGCTTTGTCTACACTGAGGCAGCTTGGTGTAATAATGGGTATTTTAGCTTTGGGTTACGCTAAGCTCGCTTTTTTTCATTTGTTAGCCCATGCTTTGTTTAAGGCTTTACTTTTTATGTGTGCAGGTTCTGTGATTCACAGGGTAGGCGGGACTCAAGATATCCGAAGGATGGGAGGGTTAATTTATTCTATGCCTTTAAGTATCACCAGGATCAATCTTGCTAATTTAGCTCTTTGTGGTACTCCTTTCTTGGCTGGATTTTATTCTAAGGATTTGATTTTAGAAGTCGCTTTTTCTAGGAGGTTAAATGAGTTTTGTTTTTGGCTTTTAGTTTTAGCCACTGGTTTGACTGTGTGTTATACTTTCCGGTTGGTTTACTATAGGGTAAGTGGGGACTTTAATTTAATAGCGTTAGGGGGAGTGAGGGACGAGGATTGAATTATAACTTCTCCTATGATTTGCCTTGGTTTTGGTGCAATTATGGGGGGAGCTGGTCTGTCATGGCTTATGTTTCCTTCGCCGTGAATAATTAGTCTTCCTTTGGGTGTGAAGACTTTGGCTTTAGTTGTTAGGGCTGTAGGTGGGTCTATCGGATACACTCTGAATTTAATGTCTGAGAACTATTCTTTGGCTTCTATTTCTAAGTATGGGACGGTGAGATTTTGCGGGTCCATGTGGTTCATGCCTTTTTTATCTACTCAGGGGGTTAGTGATCCTTTCTTGAAATTGGGACATAACTATCAGCAGGTTGGTGACGGGGGGTGGCTTGAGGGTTACGGGGCGCAGGGGGCGTATTCTTTTTTTATAAAATCTTCTTCTTACCTTCAGGTAGCTCAGGATAATAGCATTAAAGTTTACATGATTATATTTATGCTTTGGCTAATTTTATTAAGACTAGTTTTATTATAATACTCAAGTAGCTTAGGTTAAGAGCATTACAGTGAAGTTGTAAGGGGGACTGTTATTTGTCCTTGAGTGTTTTTAAAAGGGGTTGTACCTTTAGCTTTACAATGAAAATGTAATGTGTTATTACACCATAAGAACAGGGGTGGAAACGGAGTTTAACCGCTTAAATAGGAAGTTAGAAGCTTCCATTTGCTCGGCCCGCCCCCTTAGTTAGAAATTTATATTTCAGTTATGTCATTAACAGTGACACGCCTCTCTTTGGCTTTAACTAAAGATGGGGGGTGAGTGACACCAAATTTTTAGGCCGAAACTAAACGCGATCTTCGCTTCCCTATCAAAGTTAGCTTAAAAAAAGCACTTTTTGAATGCAACCCAAATGTCATAGTTGACTATAACTTTATGAGGCTCACTCTAGGGCGCCTTGATTTCATTCGTGGTAGAGTCCTAGGAGTAAGATGATTAGGAAGAATAGGCCGGTGAATATTCATGCTTTAATGTTAGTGAAGTTCATGATAGACGCTAGGGGTAGGAGGAGTGTAATTTCTACATCAAAGATTAGGAAAATTACGGCGATTAGAAAAAAACGCAGGGAGAACGGCAGGCGTGCTGACCCCTTGGGGTCAAATCCACATTCAAACGGGGAGTTTTTTTCTCGGTCTATAATCGTCTTTTTTGCTAGGATTGAGGAGATTAGCATAACTGCTGTGGCAATAATTAGGACTAGGGCTGTAATCAGTGTTATTAAGATGATTATTTTTCCTGGAGATACCAGACTTATTGATTGGAAGTCAATTATACTTTTTATATTAGAAAAATATGTTATCCTCCTCACCAGTAAATTGAGATGTAGAGGAAAAGTCAAACTACGTCAACGAAGTGTCAGTATCACGCTGCCGCTTCAAATCCAAAGTGATGTTTTGATGAGAAGTGGCATATGTACATTCGGTATAGGCATACTATGAGGAATGAGGAGCCAATAATGACGTGGAGGCCGTGGAATCCAGTGGCTACGAAGAATGTAGATCCGTATACTGAGTCGGCAATTGTGAATGGAGCTTCGTAGTATTCTAGTGCTTGGAGGGCTGTAAAGTAGACTCCCAGGGTTACTGTGAGAGCTAGGCCTTGGATTGCTTGCGTTAGGTTGGCTTCTATCATGGCATGGTGGGATCAGGTTACCGTAGCCCCCCTAGCTAGTAGAATAGCTGTATTTAGCAGTGGAATTTGGAACGGGTTAAAGGATTGGATTCCTGCTGGCGGTCAGCATCTGCCGATTTCCACTGCAGGCGATAGTCTTCTATGGAAAAAGGCTCAAAAGAAGGAAAAGAAGAATAGTACTTCTGAAGTAATAAACAGAATTATTCCCCACTGTAGTCCGGTCACAACCCGAGATGTGTGAAGTCCTTGGTATGTTCCTTCTCGGGTGATGTCTCGTCATCATTGGATTATTGTGAGAGTTGTAGCAAGGAGGCCTAGGAGCAGTAAGTCTATATTGAATTGGTGGAATCATTTAACTAGGCCTGTTGTGATTATCATGGCTCTGATTGATCCTGTGAGAGGTCAAGGTCTTATGTCTACAAGATGGTAGGTGTGGTGCCTGTGAGATGTCATTAGTTTACTTCTCTTGCATAGAGTCTTCTGAGTACGGCAAATACGTAGGATTGAATGACAGCAACGGCTGATTCAAGAAGTAGGAGTAGGATTTGGGAGAAGATTAGAATGTTTAGGATGGAAAGCGATAGCGACGGCCCCGTGTTTCCTAGGAGGGTGAGAAGGAGATGTCCGGCAATTATATTAGCTGCTAATCGTACCGCTAGAGTTCCAGGACGAATTACATTTCTTACGGTTTCAATTAAAACTATAAATGGTATCAGAACGGGTGGGGTACCTAGGGGAACTAGGTGGGCAAATATGTGCTGTGTATGGTTTACTCACCCAAACACTATAAAAGAAATTCATAGGGGGAGTGCTAGGGCTAGAGTTATAGCTAGGTGTCTAGTTCTAGTAAATACGTAGGGTAAGAGTCCTAGGAAGTTATTGAATACAATAAGTCTAAATAGACTTACGAAGAGAAGTGTTCCTCCCGCGTTTTTAGCTCCTAGCAGAACGTTGAACTCTTTATGGAGAGTTCCTGTGATCGAGGATCAGAGAATACTTCATCGCGATGGTATAGCTCAGAAAAGGTAAGGGATGAACAAGAGTCCCAAGATAGTTGAAGTTCAGTTAAGAGAGAGGTTTAGGATTCTTGATAAGGGGTCGAATCTGGAGAATAAGTTAGTTATCATTTTCAATTTAGTCTAGCTGGGAGCTGAGTTTTAGAGGTATCTTGATTTTTTTCTGGGATTTTTAGAAAATAATTAGAAATTAGGAAGAGAATATAAACTACGGAGAAGAATGCAAATAAATTTAATCATAAGAGGGGGGCTATTTGGGGAATTTAAAAATATCATGAATTGATAATTCAAGCTTGACAAGCTTGCGTTATTGGTTTAACTAATTTTTACTAGTGTCATTAGAAGTAGGCGCGGGTACTATAATAGGTTTAAAAGACCTACACTTGCTTTCAGTCATCTAATGAGTTATCTCTCGAGTTGGAGATTCATGAGAGGAAGGATCTTGTGGATGTTCTTTCCACTACGATAGGTATGAATCTGTGGTTGGCTCCACAAATTTCTGAGCATTGGCCGTAGAATAGTCCTGGTCGATTAACTGAGAATCTTACTTGGTTGAGTCGTCCTGGGACTCCGTCGGCTTTAACTCCTAGGGCAGGAACGGTTCAGGAGTGGATTACGTCGGCTGCAGATACTAGAACTCGGATTTGTGTGTTTATGGGTAGAACTGTTCGATTATCTACGTCTAGTAGTCGGAAGCCTCTATCTCTCAGTTCGTTGGACGGAGTTATGTAGGAGTCGAAATTTACTTGGAGGAAGTCCGAGTATTCGTATCTTCAGTATCATTGGTGGCCGATAGCCTTGATTGTAATTCTTGGGTTGTTTACTTCATCTAGCAGGTAAAGTAGGCGAAGGGATGGGAGGGCAATAAAGATTAGAATTAGGGCTGGTAGGATAGTCCAGATTATTTCGATTGTTTGCCCTTCTATCAGAAGACGGTCTGTGAGTGAGTTGAAGAATAATGACGCTAATATGAAACCTACAAGTGTAGTAATTATAACTAGTACTAGTATTGCGTGGTCGTGGAAGAAAATTAGTTGTTCTATGAGCGGTGAGGCTCTGTCTTGGAATCCTAGACTTGATCATCTTGCCATTGTTTCTAAAAGAAATAAACTTTCCTATTAGGGGCTTAAACCCTATGCAATGATCTGCCATTTTAGAATTTAGTTAGTAACTTTAGGGATTTCTCTGAATCTGTGGTGAGCTGGCGGTAGTTCTTGTTGTCACTCGATTGAAGTAGGTAGGGACAGGGGGAAGATTGCTGGTCGGTAAGATGATAGGGCTTCTCAAGTAATAATAACGAATCCTAGTACTGCAATGAGAGATACTGTTGAACCAATTGATGATACAACGTTTCATGTTGTGTAGGCGTCTGGGTAGTCTGAGTATCGCCGGGGTATTCCATTAAGTCCTAGGAAGTGTTGAGGGAAGAATGTAATATTTACTCCAATAAATATAACTAGAAAGTGAATTTTGAGTCATTTCGGTAGTATGGATAGGCCTGTAAAAAGTGGGAATCAGTGGGCGATTCCTGCGAAAATGCCGAATACGGCTCCTATGGATAAAACGTAGTGGAAGTGAGCTACTACATAGTATGTGTCATGGAGAATAATATCGATTGATGAGTTAGCAAGCACAACTCCTGTGAGTCCTCCTACTGTAAATAGGAATACGAATCCGAGGGCTCATATAAGGGAAGGTCTGTAGGAGAGTTTGTTTCCGTGCAGTGTGCCGAGTCATCTAAAAATTTTGATTCCTGTTGGGACGGCAATAATCATTGTGGCAGATGTGAAGTAGGCTCGAGTGTCTACGTCCATACCTACGGTGAATATGTGGTGGGCTCACACCACAAATCCTAGAACTCCAATTGCTATCATGGCATAAACTATTCCCAGAGTTCCGAAAGCTTCTTTTTTTCTAGATTCTTGGGTTACAATATGGGAAATTATTCCAAATGCTGGGAGAATTAAAATATAGACTTCGGGGTGGCCGAAGAATCAGAATAGATGTTGATATAGGATGGGGTCTCCTCCTCCGGCTGGGTCGAAGAATGAAGTATTAAGGTTCCGGTCGGTTAGAAGTATAGTAATAGCTCCAGCTAGTACGGGTAACGAAAGAAGAAGAAGGATTGCCGTTAAGAATACTGACCAAACGAATAGCGGCATACGGTCAGTTAGCATTCCTGTGGTTCGTATGTTAATTACGGTAGATATAAAGTTAGCTGCTCCTAGGATTGAAGAGACACCTGCTAGGTGTAGTGAGAAAATTCCTAGATCTACAGAGGCTCCGGCGTGAGCAATTCCTCTAGCTAGAGGGGGGTAGACTGTTCATCCTGTTCCAACACCTCTTTCTACTATTCCTCTGGATAAGAGGAGGGTTAGGGAAGGAGGGAGGAGCCAAAATCTTATGTTGTTTATTCGAGGGAAAGCCATGTCTGGGGCTCCTAGTATTAGAGGGACTAGTCAGTTTCCGAACCCACCAATTATAATAGGTATAACTATGAAGAAAATTATAACGAAAGCGTGAGCTGTAACGATGACGTTGTAAATCTGGTCATTTCCAATTAGTCTTCCTGGTTGTCCTAGTTCTGCTCGAATTAAAAGTCTTAGGGCTGTTCCTACTATTCCGGCTCATGCTCCTAGTATAAAATATAGTGTACCAATGTCTTTGTGGTTCGTTGATAATAATCAACGTTGCGGTTAGGTGGCTGAGCGGTAGGCGATAGATTGTAAATTTATATAGGGGAGGTTTCCCCCTAACCA